GGATTCTAAATTGTAACCAAGCATCGCCCATCGGTTCTATACCCGATTCATAACTAGAAAGCTTCTCTGGTCCTTTGCTAATCGGGGCTAAAACTGCGGAAATTAGAAATGCCAAAATCGGAATAACGTTTGATATTATTAGAAATGCCCAGAAAATATCATATTTGTAAAGCAGAAACATAGACGAACTCCTTTGAATGTGGAAAATATACCGAATTCGTCGATTCGAATTGGAATTCATTGTCAAGTCATCGGTAACAGGTTAGTCAAAACCAAAATGCATTTTGGTCGAACCACACAGTTTCACTTGTTTGCTGTGATGTCTCGTTTCTCGATTGTACTCCTATTTTCATTACACTTCCTTCGATTTTATTTCAGTATAGTATAAATCTCTTATACAAACAAAACAAATAAAACTCTCTTGCTTTCACCTCGCTTCGGCCTTTTAGAAAAAAAAAAAAAAATTCCAAATAGAATTCTCATTTTGATTTCGAATTTTTTAATATTTGAATTCGAAATGCAATCGATTTTGATTCTATTTTCTATATCTATTTTGTTTTCTGTTTATGAAAAGATCTTCGTTTTTCAAACGCGGACGTGTCGACAAATACAGTAATCCGTTCCTATATCCATGTGACTTACTATTTGATTTGAGTGGGGTTAGGTTGGAGTTTTCATTTTTAACCGGATTCATGTCATGATTTTGCCTCCTTTACTGTCCACAATCAAAGAGTTAGTGAGACTTCTTTTCCTTGGTATACCCACTCATTTTTGGTGAATTTTTGGAGGCAAAATCATATGGAATTCACATACGAAAAAAATGAATTACTAGGTTTCTTTATCCGAGATTCGAAAAAAAAAATAACGATTGAAATGGGCTTTTGTTTTCCGTTTTATGTTCTGCTCTGAACGAGCCCCCCATAAGCAAGCTTATGGGAATGATTTTATTTCGATGAACCAAGCAACCACGAGCGACCGGTTACAAACAACAAAAAATACAGTAATTGAGTAAATGAAAACTATAGAACTTTTTGTATTTCAATTTGGATTATTATATTATTATAGGGCTATACGGACTCGAACCGTAGACCTTCTCGGTAAAAGAGATCGAACTGATTCTTATCAAAATGATTCGAACTCTTTCAAAGACCCAACATGCATTTTTTTTTTGCATTGGGCTCTTTCATTAACTGCTAGAAATATCAGTTAGTCTACCATATTTTTTTTCTTGACAGAAAAATAAGGAAATGGCTCCACGTGCTCGGATTCATTATTTGGATTGTGATATAGGAGCACTACCAAAGTGTTTCAAAGAAAGGTTATCTTGACGTAGGTTTGCTTCTGGCCTAGATTAACCTAAGTTAAATGGAGTCTCTATCATCCTGATTAAAGAATCAAATATGAAACTTCATACGCCTTAAGGTTCATAGGACAAAAAGAGAATTTTTGAGGTCCTTATACTCATTATGCCTAGCATTGAATAGACTAGGTATTCACCTTATCAATATCTCAAATCAATGATGGATTCCATTTTGTTCCTAAATGGGAACCTGAATCGAACCGAACCATTTGTCAGGCTATTGTTCTCTTGTTTTGTTCCCTAAAAATCCCGGAGTCAGACATTGATTTCTCAAAAAGATCAATTCTTTGATTGCATGATGGACTCTTCTGAAAAACATTGGCGCACGTGTAAACGAGGTGCTCTACCTAACTGAGCTATAGCCCTTGTGCTTGTGATACATATTTTATCATATTATGGAGATAATTTCTTGTCAAGATGAATATCCCATGATCCAACATCGTATCTCTTTGATCTTTTTGATTGGTATTGCTTCGAAGTCTTATTGGATTTATAATCCATCAATGGGAGGGGTCTTTTTTTTTTCTCCTTATAATGATAAATGACCTACTTAACTCAGTGGTTAGAGTATTGCTTTCATACGGCGGGAGTCATTGGTTCAAATCCAATAGTAGGTAGAACTTATTAGATACCATGGTCAATGGTATCTAATAAGTTTTTCTACTTACTGATTTTGTATCTTTTCTATCCTATTCGATTTGATTTTCGAATTGAAACTAAAACTTTTTTCCTTACATCAGAATCCGATTCCCCTTGATTGTATTTGATTGGATTCAATCGGAAGAATCCATATGTGTATAAACACAAATTCTTTTGATTAGGATTATTCGATTGGGGCGCACCGACTAGTTACGAAATCACATTGAGAACCTCTACTCGTGTCCTAGCTCGTCTGAGAGCTAGATTTGCCTCAATTGTTTGTCTCTTACTTTCAGCTTTCCTCAAGCCGGCTTCCGCTATTTCAAGAGTTTGCTGAGCTTCTTGGGGATCAATGTCACTACTCTTCTCCGCATCATTTACTAAAACGGTGATCTCATTATTACCTATTCTAGCAAAACCGCCCATCAGAGCCATCGTTAACCATTGGTCATTAAAGCGTATTCTCAAAATACCTATATCTACAGCTGTGGCAATAGGCGC